AACCTTTCAAACACAACCAATATTTATTCGAACCCCCTTTACTTGTAGGAATACATCTTGGATCTGCCGATTGTGTTATGGCCAAAGTCCTACTCATGGCCACTTGGTGGAATTAGGAGAAGCTGTAGGTATTATTGCGGGCCAATCCATTGGAGAACCGGGCACTCAACTAACATTAAGAACTTTTCATACCGGCGGAGTATTCACAGGGGGTACTGCAGAACATGTTCGAGCGCCTTCTAATGGAAAAATTAAGTTCAATGAGGATTTGGTTCATCCTACACGTACACGTCATGGGCATCCTGCTTTTCTATGTTATATAGACTTGTATGTAACTATTGAAAGTGATGATATTATACATAATGTGACTATTCCACCAAAAAGTTTTCTATTAGTTCAAAATGATCAATATATAAAATCAGAACAAGTGATTGCTGAGATTCGCGCGGGCACATACACTTTGAATTTGAAAGAAAAGGTTCGAAAACATGTTTATTCTGATTCAGAAGGAGAAATGCATTGGAGTACCTATGTGTACCATGCATCAAAATTTAGCTATAGTAGTGTCCATATATTACCAAAAACAAGTCATTTATGGATATTATCAGGAAGGTCGTACAGGTACGGTTCAGTTTCTTTTTCACTCTGTAAGGATCAAGATCAAATGAACATTCATTCTCTTTGTGCCCGAGAAAGAAATATTTCTAATCTTTTAGTAAGTAATGATCAAGATAAAGTAAGACATAAATTCTTTAGTTTCAATCCTTTTGGTAAAAAAGAAAGAAGGATTCGCGATTATTCAGTATTTAATCAAATCATATGTATGGATCGTTGTCATTTTACACATCCTGCTATTTTACACGATACTTCGGATTTATTAGCAAAAAGGAGAAGAAATGGCTTCATTATTACATTTCCATTCCAATTGATTCAAGAACGAGACAAAGAACTAATGTTCCCTTCCGGTATCTCGATTGAAATACCAATCAATGGTATTTTTCATAGAAATAGTACTTTTGCTTATTTCGATGATCCTCAATACCGAACACAGAGTTCAGGAATTACTAAATATAGGACTATAGAAATAAATTCCATTTTTAAAAAAGAAGATTTTTTAACTGAGTATCAAGGAGTTAAAGAATTTAAGCCAAAATACCAAATCAAAGTAGATCGATTTTTTTTCATTCCGGAGGAAGTGCATATTTTACCTGAATCTTCTTCCATAATGGTACAGAACAATAGTATCATTGGAGTAGATACACCAATCACTTTAAATATAAGAAGTCTAGTAAGTGGATTGGTCCGAGTGGAGAGGAAAAAAAAAAAGATTGAATTAAAAATATTTTCCGGGGATATCTATTTTCCCGGAGAGATGAATAAGATATCCCGACACAATGCCATCTTGATACCACCCGGAACGGTAAAAAAAAATTCTAAGGAATCAAAAAAAATGAAAAATTGGATCTATGTCCAATGGATCACAATTACCCCAAAAAAGTATTTTGTTTTGGTTCGACCCGTAATTCTATATGAAATATCGGATGGTATCAATTTAGTAAAACTTTTCCCCCAAGATGTGTTTCAGGAAAGAGATAATCTGGAACTTAAAGTTATTAATTATATTCTTTCCGGAAATGGAAAATCAATTCGGGGAATTTCTGATACAAGGATTCAATTAGTTCGGACTTGTTTAGTCTTGACTTGGGATCAAGACAAAAAAAGTTCTTCTATCGAAGATGCCCATGCTTCTTTTGTTGAAGTAAGTACAAATGGTTTGATTAGAGATTTTCTAAGAATTAATTTAGTGAACTCCCATATTTCGTATATCAGAAAAAGGAATGATCCGTCCGGTTCAGGATTAATCTCGGATAATGAGTCGGATCGGACCAATATCAATCCATTTTTTTCTATTTATTCAAAAATTCAACAATCACTTAGCCAAAATCACGGAACTATTCGTATGTTGTTGAGGAGAAATGAAAAATGCCGATCTTTGATAATTTTGTCATCATCTGATTGTTTTCAAATAGGACCATTCAACAATGGAAAATATTACAATGGGATAAAAGACGGAATTAATCAACTTCAAAGAGATCCTAAAATTCCAATTGAGAATTCGTTAGGTCCTTTAGGAATAGCCTCCAATTTTTATTCATTTTTTCATTTAATAACTCATAATCAAATTTCGATGAATAAAAATTTGCAGCTTGACAAATTAAAAGAAACTTTTCAAGTATTAAAATATTATTTAATGGATGAAAACGAGAGAATTTATAAACCTGATCTATGCAGTAACATTATTTTAAATCCATTCTATTTGAATTGGCATTTTTTACCTCATAATTATTGTGAAAAAACGTTTACAATAATTAATCTTGGACAATTTATTTGTGAAAATCTATGTATCGTTCAAACGAAAAATGCACCACACCTAAAATCGGGTCAAGTTCTAACTGTTCAAACAGATTATGTAGGAATAAGATCGGCTAATCCTTATTTGGCGACTCCGGGAGCAACTGTTCATGGCCATTATGGAGAAATACTTTATGAAGGAGATATATTAGTTACATTTATATATGAAAAATCGAGATCTGGTGATATAACACAAGGTCTTCCAAAAGTAGAACAGGTATTAGAAGTGCGTTCGATTGATTCAATATCCATGAACCTAGAAAAGAGAGTTGAAACTTGGAACGGACGTATAACAAGAATTCTCGGCATCCCTTGGGGATTCTTGATTCGTGCTGAACTAACTATAACGCAAAGTCGTATTTCTTTGGTTAATAAAATTCAAAAGGTTTATCGATCCCAAGGAGTTCACATCCATAATAGACATATAGAAGTTATTGTACGTCAAATAACATCAAAAGTTTTGGTTTCAGAAGAAGGAATGTCTAATGTTTTTTTACCCGGTGAACTAATTGGACTGTTGCGAGCCGAACGAGCGGGGCGTGCCCTGGAAGAAGCGATTTACTACCGAGCTCTATTATTGGGAATAACAAAAGCATCGCTAAATACTCAAAGTTTCATATCTGAAGCAAGTTTTCAAGAAACTGCTAGAGTTTTAGCAAAAGCCGCTCTCCGGGGTCGTATTGATTGGTTGAAAGGTCTGAAAGAGAACGTTGTTTTAGGGGAAATAATACCCGTTGGTACCGGATTCAAAAGAATAATGCACCGTTTAAGGCCAAGGCAACATAATAAAATTACCTTGGAAAAAAAAAAGAATAATTTATTTGAGGACGAGATGAGAGATATTTTGTTCCACCACAGATAATTCTTTTTCAAAGAATTTATGCAATACATCAGAGCAATCTAGGATTTAATGATTCTTAAGAATGGACTCATCCCCTTAAAACGTGGTCATTTTGGGGGGGTAATAAAAGAAAGAAAAAGAAAGAATAATAAATAGAAAAAAAAAATAAATGGCCAGATCATGTATCAATGGCCAATCCTCGGTAGAAGAAAAGGTTCCATCGGAACAATTATTTATTTCCATTTTAGGATACTTGGTCTCTTTTTTGAAAAAAAAAAGTTGTTAGGATAAATATTAATAAATGACAAAAAGATATTGGAATATAATTTTGCAAGAAATGTTGGAAGCAGGAGTTCATTTTGGTCACGGTACTAGGAAATGGAATCCTAAAATGGCACCTTATATATCCACAAAGCGTAAGGGTATTCATATTATAAATCTCACTAGAACTGCTCGGTTTTTATCAGAAGCTTGTGATTTAGTTTTTGATGCAGCAAGTAGGGGAAAACAATTTTTAATTGTTGGTACCAAAAAAAAAGCAGCTGATTCAGTAACGCGGGCTGCAATAAGAGCTCGGTGTCATTATGTTAATAAAAAATGGCTCGGCGGTATGTTAACGAATTGGTATACTACAGAAACGAGACTTAATAAGTTCAGGGACTTGAGAACGGAACAAAAGACGGGGAGACTCAACCGTTTTCCAAAAAGGGATGCCGCTATATTGAAGAGACAATTATTTCATTTGGAAACATATCTTGGTGGAATTAAATATATGACCGGGTTACCCGATATTGTAATAATCGTCGATCAGCAAGAAGAATATACGGCTCTTCGAGAATGTATAACTTTGGAAATTCCAACGATTTCTTTAATCGATACAAATTGTGACCCGGACCTCGCCGATATTTCGATTCCAGCTAATGATGATGCTATAGCTTCAATCCGATTCCTTCTTAACAAATTAGTATTTGCAATTTGTGAGGGTCGTTCTAGCTATATACGAAATTCCTGATTAATAATAAGATAAATAAATTATTTGATTTGGTTGGGGATATTTTTAAAAATTTATGGAATCGGTTACTATAATATCACTAAATCGCACGAAAAAATATAAAATAAAAAGGACAAACGGAAATATTATGTGATTCGTGGGTATTCGAAATAAAAAATGAAAGTAGATGGTTGAATTAAAATAATTCCCTTTCAAGTTCTATTTCTTTTAAAGGACAGCACAATATGAATGTTCTATTATGTTCCATCAACACATTAAAAAGATTATACGATATATCTGCTGTGGAAGTAGGTCAACATTTCTATTGGCAAATAGGAGGTTTCCAAGTGCATGCCCAAGTACTTATTACTTCTTGGGTTGTAATTACTATCTTATTAGTTTCAGCCATTTTAGTTGTTCGAAATCTGCAAACGATTCCCACTTTTGGTCAGAATTTCTTTGAATATGTTCTTGAATTCATTCGAGACGTGAGTAAAACTCAGATTGGAGAAGAATATAGTCCGTGGGTTCCATTTATTGGAACTATGTTTTTATTTATTTTTGTTTCTAATTGGTCGGGGGCTCTTTTGCCTTGGAAAATCGTACAGTTACCTCACGGGGAGTTAGCTGCACCCACAAATGATATAAATACTACCGTTGCATTAGCTTTACTTACATCAGTAGCATATTTCTATGCGGGTCTTTCAAAAAAGGGATTAGCTTATTTTAGTAAATACATCCAACCAACTCCAATCCTTTTACCGATTAACATCTTAGAAGATTTTACAAAACCTTTATCGCTTAGTTTTCGACTTTTCGGAAATATATTAGCTGATGAATTAGTAGTTGTTGTTCTTGTTTCTTTAGTACCTTTAGTAGTTCCTATACCTGTCATGTTCCTTGGATTGTTTACAAGCGGTATTCAAGCTCTTATTTTTGCTACTTTAGCTGCGGCTTATATAGGTGAATCCATGGAAGGCCATCATTGACTAGTTTTCGAAAAAATAGTCTTTTTCTCGTTTAGCCCACCGCACATACACTGCGGAATCTACTTAGGGAACAGAACTATAAATTTAAATTCTATATTAAATTCTATAATATAATAGAAATATATATATATAATAGAAGTCAATTTTGAAAAATAAAAAAAAAAATAGAGTAGGAGTAGGGGGGTCAAACTGGGTGTATATAATCTAATCACTATAAGACAGGTTTCTTTCCTTTTTTGTTTTTAGAGGTTTCAAAGAATGATTCTCGAATCCGATTAGATTAAATCTAAAACACAACTAATTGGTTTACGGCATGGAAGAAACACACGTATATGTGATATTATATATGAACTAGTTATATATGAACTAACTATATTTCTAAAATATATAACATTATATATCTAAAATTAAATTTCGATAGGAATTTTAATTTTAAAAACAAAGCCATTCCGTTTTCATCTCTAATTGTGAATTGAATATTGAATGACTAAAAAAATTCAATAAAAAAAAAACGAAAAATTCAAAGAATGGTTCAAAATTTAAGGTAAGATGAGAACTAAAGTTATACGGATTCACAAAAAAACTACGTGGGTAGAAACGAAAAAAGAAGTTTCGAAGTAAATTGTATAGTTCAATACCTATTATTATTTCAATTCTTTTAATTACTTCGTTTAATTACTTCGAATGGATACAATTTGGTAATTTAATAAATAAAAAAGTCAAAATTGATTGATTAATTATATCATTAACTATTTTTTTTCTTTATTTTTTTATTTGGGGTGCGAGGAACTTATAATGAATCCACTGATTTCTGCCGCTTCCGTTATTGCTGCTGGGTTGGCTGTTGGGCTTGCTTCTATTGGACCAGGGGTTGGTCAAGGCACTGCTGCAGGACAAGCTGTAGAAGGGATTGCGCGACAACCAGAGGCAGAGGGAAAAATACGGGGTACTTTATTGCTTAGTCTGGCTTTTATGGAAGCTTTAACAATTTATGGGCTGGTTGTAGCATTAGCGCTTTTATTTGCGAATCCTTTTGTTTAATCCTCAAAAAAATCGAAAAATAGGAATTGTAGAAGGATAATTAGTCTATCCATAAGAGGAGATAAGATCATATGAAAAATATAACCGATTCTTTCCTTTGCTTGGGCTACTGGCCATACGCTGGAAGTTTCGGGTTTAATACCGATATTTTAGCAACAAATCCAATAAATCTAAGTGTAGTGCTAGGTGTATTAGTTTTTTTTGGAAAGGGAGTGTGTGTGAGTTGTTTATTTCAAAGAATAGATTGGATCCAACCAACTGCACCTTTTTTTTTCGTTATAACTAAACTAAGAAAATGTGCATAATCCCACGAATTACTTCTGAATAAATTCAATTTTGAGTAAATTAAGAAAAAAAATATTTAAGAACCATAACATTTCGTAATTTATTGGTAAATCCACTTTGATTCTCTATTAACTAATAATTTTGGACTAGTACCATGGTTAAAGTAAACAGGTTGAAGTTTAGACGCGGTGTAGTACTCTTTCTACCACTATGTTAATAGAGAAATGAAAAGGTTTCAAAAATTGTTCGAATTTTTTTGATAGAGAACACTCATGTCGATAAAATGTCTTGAATCCTCTTTACAGTGAAAAATTGGAAAAAACGGTGAATTTCACCCCTTTTTTTATGCGAAATGGATGACCTATGTATAAATTAATAAGAATTCTTTGGATTTGAAGAAAAAAAAAACAACTTTGCTGACAATTTTTTGTTTGGTCAGAAGAGTCCTCCGAATATTCTGGTCTTGTATTAGTAATCATTTTCAATATTTTTCAATCTTTTATTTTTTTTTTTTTATAAATAGAGAAGAGAGGATAGGCTCATTACATAAAAAAGATAGGGAAATTTCCTATAAATAATTGAGTGTGAGAGCCAAATGAATCGAAAGATTCATGTTTGGTTCGGGAAGAGATCATAGACATTTTGAAATAAATGGAAAAAGAATCGACTTTCATTAAGTGATTTATTAGATAATCGAAAACAGAGAATCTTGAGAACTATTCGAAATTCAGAAGAATTACGGGAAGGAGCCGTTGAACAGCTGGAAAAAGCCCAGGCCCGCTTAAGGAAAGTCGAAACAGAAGCAGATCGATTTCGAGTGAATGGCTATTCTGAAATAGAACGAGAAAAATTGAATTTAATTAATTCAATTTATATGACTTTGGAACAATTAGAAAATTACAAAAATGAAACCATTCATTTTGAACAACAAAGGGTACTTA